ATGAATCAACAATTAAATCTAGATCGTTGGCTTAATCGCGAATATGCGTATGGTTTTTCTACATCGTTCGATTATGAACCTTTTCCAATAGGTTTAAACGAACAGATTGTCAAAATGATTTCGGCGAAAAAATGTGAACCTCAATTCATGTTAGATTTTCGATTAAAAGCTTATCATATTTGGAAACAAATGCCTAGACCTCAGTGGGCTAGGGTAGCTTATGAGACAATTAATTTTGAACAAATTCTTTATTATGCAGCACCGTCAACAACAGAAGATGATGTTCAAAGTACATTAGCCAAATTAGGAGTCAAACCTTCATCAAAAGTAGCATTGGATCCTGTTTTTGATAGTGTATCATTGGGTACAGGTTTTCACCAAGCACTAAAAGATGCTGGAGTGATCTTTTGTTCAATTTCAGAAGCCATTCAAAAATATCCATCATTAGTCAAAAAATATTTAGCTTCGGTAGTACCCATAGGAGATAATTTTTTCAGTGCATTAAATTCAGCAGTTTTTAGTGATGGATCATTTTGTTATATACCACAAGACACCGCATGTCCAATGGAACTTTCTACTTATTTTCGATTACAAAAAGAAGGGTCAGGACAATTTGAACGCACATTAATTATAGCAGAAAAAGGTGCTTCTGTTAGTTATTTAGAAGGATGTACAGCAGCGCGTTATGATCGTCATCAATTACATGCAGCTGTAGTGGAATTGATAGCATTAGATCATGCGAGCATTAAATATTCCACTGTACAAAATTGGTATAGTGGTGACCAGGAAGGTAAAGGCGGAATTTATAATTTTGTTACAAAAAGAGGATTATGTGCAGGTGAGGGTGCCAAAATTAGTTGGACACAAGTGGAAACAGGATCAGCTATAACATGGAAATATCCAAGTTGTATCTTAGCCGCCAATAATACAAGAGCAGATTTTTATTCTGTAGCCTTAACAGATGGTTACCAACAGGCAGATACAGGAAGCAAAATGATTCATTTAGGTGCCAATAGTAAAAGTCGTATTATATCTAAAGGCATTTGTGGTGGTAAGTCTATGAACACGTATAGAGGTCAAGTGAAAATGACAAGTGCTGCGCAAAAAGCATGGAATCATTCACAATGTGATTCATTAATTTTAGGAAAAAAAGCCACAGCCAACACGTATCCATATATAGAAATAGCTAATGTAAGTGCAAGAGTAGAACATGAAGCCACTACAACCCAGATAGGCGAAGAACAATTATTTTATTTACAACAAAGAGGCATCAATGTACAAGATGCTGTGAATCAAATGGTCTTGGGATTTTGTCAACAAGTCTTTCTGCAATTACCAATGGAATTTGCTACGGAAGTGAATGAATTATTAACAATTAAATTGGAGGGCAATTGTTAAATGTTGAAGATAGAACAATTAAAAGTAGGCATCAAAGATAGACTCATCTTAGAAGGAATTGATGCCCACATAGAAGCAGGTAGCGTGCATGCTATTATGGGACCTAATGGAAGTGGAAAAAGTACCTTAGCGAAGGTAATTGCAGCACATCCTGCCTATAAAATTCTTGAAGGTAATTTCAAATGGCAAGACGAATCCATCAATGATAAAGATGCAGAAGCAAGAGCTCAATTAGGTATCTTCTTAGCGTTTCAAAATCCATTAACTATTCCAGGTGTAACTAATATGGATTTATTAATGTTGGCCTATAAAACCAAACATAAGCAAAGCATAGATGCCATAAGTTTCTTAGAATATATCATGCCTAAATTAGAATTAGTGGGCTTGGATGCTAGTTTTTTGCATCGTTATGTAAATGATGGTTTTTCCGGAGGAGAAAAAAAGAAGAACGAAATTTTGCAATTGGCTATCTTAGAACCGAAATTGGCCATCTTAGATGAGATTGATTCAGGTTTGGATATAGATGCATTAAAACAAATTGCGCATAGTTTACATATGCTAAAAACGACGCAAAATGCCTATGTCTTAATTACGCATTATCCAAGACTCTTAGAATATATCAAGCCTGATTATGTGCATGTGATGCAAAAAGGTCGTATCATTCTAAGTGGGGATGCATCTTTAGCGAAGTATTTAGAACGTTATGGTTATGATGAAGTGAAAAAAAAAGCAGTCGTTTAGATTGACTGCTTAATTGACTGCTTATAACAACTTATAACAATGCATCTTTTTTATTAGAGAGCCAGATTAAAGTGATAGGACCTACTGCTATCACAAAAGCTAAAACGGTTAATTGAGCTAGAACGTGCCAATTCATATTTGTTATTATAAATCAATTGTTGAATTTGAGATAAAGTCAAACCCCATTGAGTAGCAATTTGATATTGCAACCAGATGGGTAAAGAGGACCACACATGCCATGGGTAGACGATCAATGGAGATAAAATTCTAGCACTTAGTCTAGCACTTAAGGTGGTATGAAAACGTGGATTAAGATTTTTTAAGAATGGAATAAGTTGATGACGTAATTGATTTCTTTTGAATGTGATTTGATAATTAGATACATCAGACCAGATAGGTAAATAATGAACTAAAGTAAACCAATGAGTTTGTGCACGTGTCAAATGAAGTAAGGGTCGAAATAAAATTTGAGAACCACTAAGATGACATAAACGCCAAATGCCTTCAGGATGACGTAGGCTGATCCATTGGTCAAGATAAGTTTCAAGATCATCTGAGGCAGTATGCGCAGTACAAATAGCATGACTATGGGTTTGATATAAAAGCTGAATTAAATTAGCATATCGGTATTGGCGTGCATCTTGTTCAGTAGTTATAGGCAAAGCAGTACGGAAATAACGCCAAGCCAAATGCATATAGCGAGAAAGATAATAAACACGTAAAGCAGCTAGAGAACAAGACCAACGATGATCAAAATGGACCACAACTAGATGATGATGAACCAGATCATGCATGAATTTTAATAAGCACAAGGAATCTTGTCCACCAGAGATAGCTAAAAGCCATGAATGAGAAAATGAATGAGAATGCGTAAGATTGGCTAATTGAAATCGATTTTGAAACTTGTTATGCATTGGTGTATACATAGGTCTAGATGTAAGAAAGGGGGTTGCTAACTCAATGGTAGAGTACTCGGCTTTTAACCGATTAGTTCCGGGTTCGAGTCCCGGGCAACCCATGGAGAAGAAAAAAAAAGCGCATACATGTTGATAGCTTATCTCACAGCAGGTGCACCAGACATAAACACCACCAAAGAAGCGGTAATGAAATTAGCAAAAAAGGGTGCTGACGTGATAGAAATAGGAGTTCCATATTCAGATGCTTTAGCTGATGGTGCGATCTTACAAAAAGCTTCTAAGCAAGCATTAATGAATGGATTTCACTTAGATCACTTATGGAATTTGTTGTCGGAAGTAAATGAAATAGAAGTGCCTCTAGTTATTTTGGCATACTATAATCAAATTTGGCATTATGGTGTGGAAAAATGGGTAAAAAAGTTGGTAGCACATAATGTGAAAGGATTAATTGTACCAGATTTACCTTATGAAGAATCTAAGACGTTAAGACAAATTTGTGACAGATATGGGCTCAATATAATTTGGTTGATTTCGCCTACAACAAACAAAACAAGAGCACAAGAATTAGCAAGAGCTTGTAAAGATTGGATTTATGTTATAAGTCGAACGGGAGTAACAGGTCTCGAAACAGAATTTGATAAACAAATACCCAAGCTGATAGGGGAACTAAAGAAAGTGACAAAGGCGCCTATAGCATTGGGTTTTGGTATTAGTAAGAGCGAGCAAGTCAAATTAGTCAAATCATGGGGTGCGGATGGTGTAATTATAGGAAGTGCATGCATGCAAATTTTATTAGAAAAAGGAGTAGATCAACTATCAGAATGGATAAGTGTGATGAAAAAATCATTTTGTCCGTAGGAACTACGGTAGCAGATTTAGCAAAACAAACAAAAAAACCTGTAACAGAATTTATACGTTATGCATTTACGCAAGGACGTGTCATAAGACTAAATGACATAGTAGATGAGGAATTAATGCAATTATTGCAAGGCAAATATGGATGGGAATGGCAAATCAACTATGAAGACGAAACTGCTGATGAAGTTGCAGATTATGCTAGAGATGATGAAGATGAAATGGAAATAGCAGTGAGCGCAGTAGAAAAACTTGAGCAAGCTCCCATTTGGAGTAATCATGTATGGTCAATTGCCATTAAACCAGGGGTCTTTGTCTTGCAAATGCCTAAACTGAAAGCTTTAGCCAATTTAACCCAACAAATCATTGATAAAGATGTCAATCACCCAAGAGGTGCACCTTTGATTGTGGTGGAATCAAGAAAAGATAAAAATTTAGGCATCATTACTACTCTATTGATAAGAAAAAAATCATTAAAAGTAGGTGATGTGATTGAGGGTAATAAAATTCGTGCCATGTGGCAGATAAACCAACGACCAATAAAAGAAGTCAAAGCAGGTGAAATTGTACATGTAAGTGGATTTAACCAAGTCTATAGTTTAGGAACTAATTTAACATATTCAGCGAAGAAAAAAGGAGAAAAAAAAGCATCAAATTTCCAAACAAATTTACAAAAATTATGTCATCCAAAAGGAAATTTGATCGTTCGTAGTGAAAGTGAAAGCGCATTGGAAAGTGTATGTTATTTTCTTTTAGAAAATAAAAAACAACTCTTATCCGCCGAAGTGGGTAGTATAAGAATGCAGGATGTGAAATTAGCACAAACCACTAAGAGTATTTTGGTAGCCTGGCAAACTTGTGTAATGACGAATGTAATGACCAATGTACCTCCCACAGTCAAAATCATAGAAGCTAAAAATTTTGAGGATTTATTAGCACAATTAGAATCAAGAGTGAAAGTAGATCGAATAGTGGTAAGTAAGGCTTTGGTGAAACAAGTCTTTCGGCAAGGTAGCATTGCTGGTTGTGTAGTTTTACAAGGAGAATTCAAAACAGGTGGAGAATATGAAATCTGGCGAAAGAATCAATATCAAGCAAGAGCACGCTTAAGCGAGATCAAAATTCATAAACAAGCAGTGAAAGAAGTTAAAGCTCCTCAAGAATGTGGGATTTTTATGAAAGATTGGACACAATGGCAAGTAGATGATGAAATTGTATTGTATAATTGAGCTAGCAACAGGAATTGAACCTGCAACCGGCTGATTACAAATCAGCTGCTCTACCAATTGAGCTATACTAGCATGTCAAGATATTTAGGACCAAGAGTTCGTATTATTCGTCGTTTAGGCATCTTACCCGCTTTTACGAATAAATCACCAAACAAACGTACAGGTGTGCCTGGAGAACATGCACATAAAACACGTAAGTTATCAGAATATGCTGTTCAATTACAAGAAAAACAGAAATTGCAATATTATTATGGCATAACGAATAATCAATTAGCACGTTATTTTCGTCAAGCCAAAAAATCTCGTGCGTCTACTGGTATAGAATTATTAAAAATGTTGGAGACACGATTAGATCATGTGGTATACAGAGCAGGTTTTGCTCCTACCTTACCCGCTGCAAGACAATTAGTCAATCATGGTCATGTGAAAGTTAATGGCAATCAAGTAACCATTGCTAGTTTTGCTTGTCAAGTCAATCATATAATAGAGGTGAAAGCCAAATCTCCATCTTCAGCACAATTGCCACCATACCTTCAAGTAGAGAATCAGTTTGTGAAAATGATACAACCAGTGGAAAAAGATTGGTTAGCTTTTAGGGTTAATGAATTGCTTGTGGTGGAATATTATACAAGAGTAGGTGCCTGATTCTAAAGTGACTGATTTTCAAGTGACAAAGGTACCAATGTACAACGTGCTTGTCGATCTAAATCGGATTCTAAAACGGATTCTAAACTAATAACATCATAAGTAATTTTGCATGACAATTGATTTTTTATAAATTGTTGTGCATCTTTTTTGCTAAAAAATAACCATTCATGGTCTTGCCATTGCACACGAAAAACAGGAGTACCTTCAAATTTGGACCATTTGCAAAGTTGTCGAAGAGGGGGCACTAAGATGACTTTCAAATCTGTGCGATTAAGTTTTAAAAAGGAGAATAAATCACCCTGTTCGACAAAAGAATTTTTATCACGTTCGTAAGGATTAACCAAGACACTTTTTAAATACATATGAGCATCGTCTGGGTGAAAAAAAGCAAGTAGATAACTCGTTGGATTTCGATGAAAAATATGATCAAAAACCCAATTAAGAAAAGTAGGTGCTTTATATTCCAATTCCCATTGACGAGGTGATAAAAGAATTAATTCTTGTTTTGGATTAACTACATAATAGATAGGACAAGCTTCGAGACTTGCGCGCAAATTTTGATGAACAAGTAATTGAGTGTTTTTTGGAAAAGAATAAGAAAACTGATAATCAATAAAAGATTCAGGTTTTGAAGGGATACAAACGGATTGAATTTGACGACTTAAAAGTAAATGTTCCAATTCCACAGGGGAAACGAACCATTGCAGCAAAAGTTGCCACCTTTTAGGTTCATCTTCGGTTAAACGATATTCATAGATGTAATAATCGTGCATTGGAAAAAGTCTTTGATTTTAAAGTCTTTGATTTTAAAGTCTTTATAGCTTTGGTACTAATTTTTAAGACGACCCATTCATTATTGATGAAGATACGTTTTTTTTGTAAATTAACAAATTGTCTACGATGATTACGTTTATGTGAATAAGTTACTCGAAAAGCATGATTACACTTCTTTAGAGTTAAAGGACAAACACGACTCATAAATATTTATTAATAGTATGAATTAAAATGGATTTAGGAACAGCACCGATAACAGTATCAACACGTTGTCCTTTTTTAAACAACATTAATGTAGGAATGCTTCTAATTCCATAGAATGTTGCTAAATTTGGATTTTCATCCGTATTGACTTGCACAACTTTTAGGTTGAATTCTTTTGCAATTTCTTCCAAAATGGGTCCAATCATCCTGCAAGGCCCACACCAAGGTGCCCAAAAATCTACTAAAACTAATTTTTCGCTTTGTAACACTTCGTTTTCGAAGGTTAATTCATCAATATGCAACATTATATATCTAGAATTTGTGTGTCTATTGTCAACCACTTTACATATATAAATGGTAGCATAAAACTGAAAGAGACAAAATAAGATATGAATTTTGAAATAGATGAGTAGTGATGAGTAGTTGTTGAGTTAGTGACTTTATTGAATTAAACCTATTTCTAGATTTAAGTTGTTCAGTATAACTTGTTCAAGATTTCCCTAAATCATCTATAACTATCTACTATAACCATCTATAACCATCTATCTTTCTAGTCTTATTCTAAACTCAAACATCTTTAAATGTCAAGTCAACTGAACTCAAGTTTTGAGATAAACTGAGCTATTCTTATTCGTTATTCTTATTAGTTATTCTTATATAAATCATAAACAAACAGAGAACAATCAAAACACATGCTCATGATAAAGTAAAAGACAAGCGAAATTCTGGAGGAATTCATGGCTCAATCCGTACAAGAACGTACAAGGTTAAAAAACAAACGTTACGAATCTGGTGTGATTCCGTATGCCAAAATGGGTTATTGGAATCCAAACTATGTAGTAAAAGATAGTGATATGTTAGCGTTGTTCCGCGTAACTCCACAACCAGGGGTAGATCCAATTGAAGCGGCAGCAGCAGTAGCAGGTGAATCTTCAACAGCTACATGGACTGTAGTATGGACTGATTTATTAACAGCTTGTGATGTATATCGTGCAAAAGCTTATAGAGTAGATCCAGTACCTACAGCTCCAGATCAATACTTTGTTTATATTGCTTACGACATTGACCTATTTGAAGAAGGTTCTATTGCCAACTTGACAGCATCCATCATTGGAAATGTGTTTGGTTTCAAAGCAGTAAAAGCACTGCGTTTGGAAGATATGCGCATTCCTTTCTCTTATTTAAAAACTTTCCAAGGGCCAGCAACAGGTGTGATTGTAGAACGTGAACGTCTTAACAAATTTGGACGTCCATTATTAGGTTGTACAGTGAAACCAAAACTAGGTTTGTCTGGTAAAAACTACGGACGTGTAGTTTATGAAGGTTTGAAAGGTGGATTGGACTTCCTGAAAGATGATGAAAACATTAATTCACAACCTTTCATGCGTTGGAGAGATCGTTACTTATATGTAATGGAAGGTGTGAATAGAGCAGCCGCAGCATCTGGCGAAGTCAAAGGTTCATATTTGAACGTCACTGCCGCTACTATGGAAGAATGTTATAAGAGAGCAGAATTTGCGAAAGAAGTAGGTTCTGTGATTATTATGATAGACCTAGTGATCGGTTACACAGCTATTCAAACAATGGCCATTTGGGCACGTGAAAATAACATGATTTTACACTTACATAGAGCAGGTAACTCCACTTACTCTCGTCAGAAAAATCATGGTATCAACTTCCGTGTCATTTCGAAATGGATGCGTATGGCAGGTGTAGACCATATTCATGCAGGAACAGTAGTAGGTAAACTAGAAGGGGATCCAATTATCATTAAAGGTTTCTATAACACATTATTGTTACCTAAATTAGAAGTTAATTTACCACAAGGTTTATTCTTCGAGATGGACTGGGCATCTTTACGCAAAACGCTTCCTGTAGCTTCAGGTGGTATTCATGCAGGTCAGATGCACCAATTACTTCATTATTTAGGTGAAGATGTGGTCTTACAATTTGGTGGAGGAACAATCGGTCACCCAGATGGTATTCAAGCAGGTGCCACAGCTAACCGTGTAGCATTGGAAGCTATGGTCTTAGCTCGTAATGAAGGTCGTGACTATTTCAATGAAGGTCCTCAAATTTTACGAGATGCAGCGAAAAATTGTGGTCCTCTTCAAACCGCTTTAGATTTATGGAAAGATATTGCTTTCAACTACACTTCTACAGATACATCTGATTTCGTAGAAACACCAACAGCTAACGTATAAAACTATCAGAGTCAAACTATGAGAGTAACGCAAGGTACCTTTTGTTATTTACCCGACCTAACCGACGAACAAATTCGCAAACAAATTCAATATGCCATCAATCAAGGATGGGCTGTAAGTGTGGAATATACCGATGATCCACATCCACGTAATTCTTATTGGGAAATGTGGGGATTACCTCTATTTGATGTGAAAGACCCTGCTACAATCATGTTTGAAGTTCAAGAATGCCGTAAACAATTTCCAAATCATTATATCAAAGTATTGGCATTCAACTCGACTAAAGGTATCGAGTCCACAGCATTATCTTTTATTGTGAATCGACCTGCAAACGAACCAGGATTCGTACTCAGACGTATTGAATCTAATGATCGTGTACAAAGATATCAGATTCACAGCTACGCTACAGAAAAGCCAGAAGGTTCAAGATATTAAAAAAAAAAAAAGGATTTCCAGGTAGCTTTTTGCTACTAATGGAAATCCTTTTATGTCATATTGATTATATGAGGAGGTATGAAGATGTCAGTGCAAACATCACAACAGACCGTCAATTTACAAACGGAATTTAAACAGACGCAAATTCAAGAAGTCTTAGACGATTTAGATCGCGAGTTAATAGGTTTACAAACTGTAAAAACACGTATTAGAGAAATTGCAGCCTTACTTTTAGTCGATCGTTTGAGACAAAAATTGGGTCTAAGTTCATCTAATCCTGGTCTACATATGTCATTTACGGGTTCCCCGGGAACAGGTAAAACCACAGTAGCTAGGAAAATGGCAGATATTCTCTATCGTTTAGGCTATATTAAAAAGGGTCATTTAATTACGGTGACACGAGATGATTTAGTAGGACAATATATAGGACATACAGCACCAAAAACCAAACAAGTATTAAAGAATGCCATGGGCGGAGTCCTGTTTATTGACGAAGCTTACTATCTCTATCGTCCAGACAATGAAAGAGATTATGGTGCTGAAGCTATTGAAATTTTATTACAAGTAATGGAAAATCAAAGAGATGACTTGGTGATCATTTTTGCAGGTTATAAAGACAAGATGGATAGGTTCTATACCTCTAACCCAGGACTAGCTTCTCGTGTAGCAAATCATGTGAATTTCCCTGACTATACACCTGAAGAATTGCTAATGATTGGTAAAATCATGCTACAAGAACAGCAATATCAAATGACACCAGAAGCAGAAAAAGTGTTCTTGCAGTATATTCAACGTAGAATGGAACAACCACATTTTGCCAATGCTCGTAGTGTAAGAAATGCATTAGATAGAGCACGTTTGAGACAAGCTAACCGTATCTTTGCTACACCAGGCAAAAAACTAACCAAATTTGATTTGGTGACCATCCAAGCAGAAGATATTTTAAAAAGTCGTTTGTTTCAATAAACAAACGACGGCGGTATGGCCAAGCGGTAAGGCAGAGGATTGCAAATCCTTTACCCCCAGTTCGAATCTGGGTGCCGCCTTCCAGGGGGATGTGGTGGAATGGTAGACACAACAGACTTAAAATCTGTTGATTCTTTTCGAATCGTGAGGGTTCAAGTCCCTCCTTCCCCAAAATTATAACGTAACCACTCCGTGTTAACTTTCGATGATCGTTTTAATGCAATTTTTCCTGTACGGGCTACTTCCACTATACCAAATTTCGTTAAAATTTGTTCGAGTGCTACCATTTTTCCAGGATCACCCGTTACTTCTAACATGACATCGTCTGCTGATATATCCACCACACGTGCGCGAAAAATATTAGCCATATCTAAAATTTCTCTCCTGGTCTGGGAATTGGCTTGCACCTTCATTAAAATTAATTCTCTTTCCACACAAGGTACTTGTGTCAAATTTTCCACTTGTAAAATGGGTATCAGTTTATATAATTGCTTCATTAGTTGCTCAATGGTTCTATCGTCTCCTGGAACCACCATGGTAATTCTAGATATACCTGCTTGCTCTGCAGGTCCTACTGCTAAACTTTCTATATTAAAGCTACGTCGGGCAAATAAGCCCGCAATTCGAGTTAAAACGCCTGCCTCATCTTCTACTAATACAGATAAAGTATGTTTCATGATGCCTGCTTCATACACAAGCACAAAACAAAAAATAGCCCTGCCACGGGCATCCAACCTGCCATAAGAGCAGACATTTGGCTACTTTCTGCTAGTGCCTCACAACCAAATCCGAATAAATAATAGCCAAATAAAACTATTAAACTCAAGATGAATCCCTTTTTGCTAACACTTGCTAAGCTACTACCTATCAAATGCAACAAACCACAACTTATCGGAAAGGCATATTTTTGATAATAGCGAATGGCTATATGTTTGTTAAACTCAGCTACTTGTTTATAACATTTTAATGTTTGTACATTCATCCACATAGGTTGCCATTGTTGTTGACTTATCCAGGCTGTTGGCCATTCCATTTTCGCTACATGACTTTGCAATTGTAGTTGAAATTGATCATCCCATTGATAATGTACTACTTGTTTAGCTATCCAACGTGCCCCATCCCAATCAATTTGTTTCGCCATCCATAATTGATTCATTTCACTATCCCACATGACACAATGATTCATATGTAATGGTTTCCACTCTTTCACATAAATAAGTTTATGATTGATTTGATTTACTAAGGCCTTTGATGTTATTTGGTTTTGGATTTGATCTTGCAACTTATGTAACGAATAATTAGCCAAAGGTAAAGCCCACTCATTCCATTGCCAAGCTAACCATCCTACCATACATCCAAAAATTAAAGAAGGTTTTAACCAACGAGCTACACCTATACCACTTGTTCTTAAGGCCATCAAGTCTAAATTGGCATAAGCAAAGATACCTCCAAAAACACAACTGGCCGGTAAACCTAAGTGAATACTAAGTACTAATTGTAAACATAAGATTTGACAAGCCATATCCAAACTTAAACCTTGGGTAATTTGACGCATGACATCCACTAAAGCACCTGCAGAAAAAGTTAAAGCTAAACAAGCGGATAAAGCATAAAGAAAAGGAGTCCAAAGATGACTCCAAATATATTGTTCAAAAATGGTCATAAAAGAATGATTGACCTAACCTAAATAAGTCTGCTTCACAAGCGAATTTGTCCATAACTGTGTTGAATTTCCTTTAGCTAATATATGTCCTTCAAATAACACATATGCTCTATCCACAATTTGTAACGTCTCTTTTGCATGATGGTCTGTGATCATTACACCAATTTTCCATTCTTTCAGTCTTTTGATTGTATTTTGTAAAAGTTTCAGAGATTTGGGATCAACTGCTGCAAAAGGTTCATCTAATAATAAAAACTTAGCTTGTTGTGATACAGCTTTGGCCAATTCGACTCGTTTGCGTTCACCACCAGATAAATGGCTGCATACTTGTTGGGAGAGTGATTGTAAATCAAATAAAGATAAAACATGCGCACTTAAATTTTGCGCCACGGTTAGCGAAGAAAACAAACTTGATTGTTGTGGTAAATAAATTAATCCTAATTGTGCACGTTCATCTACATGCATATGACTTAAGAATTGTTGGCCCATCCAAATTTCACCTTGGGTAACCTTTGTCACACCTGCTATGATGTTAAATAACGTTGTTTTACCAGCACCATTGACACCCAATAAGGCCACAATTTCTCCTTGTTTGACACTAACTGTTATTCCTTTTAGTACACAATGATTACCATAATCATGTGAAATTTGAGAAGCAATCAATCTCATGATTTTTTTGGTACAAAAATAGCACTTAAATTTCTGCCTTCTTGACTAGGTGGTTTGGCCAACTGTGCCAGACTACTTACATCTGCTTGAAATTGAGCCATTTTGTTTTGTGCTAGTTCAAGATGTTGCATTTCTCTACCTTTTAACATCAGAGTGACTTTGACCTTATCCCCGGCTTTAAGAAATTTACATGCTTGTGATAATCGCACTTGATAGTCATGTTCTTCCATGTTGTAACTCATTTGAATTTCTTTCAGCTGGGATTGGTTTTTTCTTTTGGCTTTTGCTTTCTTCTCTAATTCAAATTTATATTTGCCGTAATTGACAATTTTACATACTGGAGGATCAGCATTAGGGTTAATTAAAAGTAAATCTAAACCTTTTTTTGCTGCCAATTGCCGACCTTGTTCAGAAGTAAAGACTCCTAAAGGATTACCAGATTCATCAATTACTAAAATTGATGCGTAACGAATACTTTCATTGAGTTTCATCTGAAATTTCATGAGCAAAAAAACCAAATGCATCCAGCTGGATTCGAACCAGCGATGACAAATTCTTGTCCACGGATTATGAGTCCGCTGCCTTAAGCCGCTCGGCCATAGATGCATTGGAGCTGGTGGGAATTGAACCCACGTCCATAAGTTGTTTTCGTTACTTAGTTCCTTACTTAGTTACCTAAAAGTTACCTAAATACCTAAAATTTTTGTCTCTTGAGTCTTTAGATTGTCTTTAAATTGTCTTTAAATTTAAACAGCTAGATGTTTAACGGGAATAGAAAAAGGTAGAATTTGATTTGCAATTATTGAATAACAACAACTTATGTCGAACACCTTACAGCCCCATGTTACAGCCCCATGTTAGAGCCCTCCGTCATGGCATATCACTTATGGCCGATTGCCACATTTGTTGAATGCGCTCTCCTGAATCCATTGTTGATAAAGGATCTTTTCTTAATCTATGACGTAAACTCATAACAATCACTTTTTCAATATCTTGAATTTCTACTTGCTTACAATTTCTTAAGGCGGCGTGAGCACAAGCAGCTCTATTGGTGACAATATCACCACGTAAACCATCTATATCTAATTCCGCACAAATTTGTGATATCAAAACTTTATAAGATTCACTTATTGTTACATGAGGTAAGAGCTGTTGTGCGTGAACAATTTGGTTAGATAATTTTTCTTGAGCTTCCTGCCAACGTTGTAAATATTTTTCGGGATCACGGTCAAAAGCACTTCTCTCTTCTACAATTTTGACGCGTAATTTAGCATCTTTAACTGTGGAAATCGATGTATGCAAACCAAAGCGATCAAGTAATTGTGGTCTTAATTCTCCTTCTTCAGGATTTCCTGAACCTATAAGCACAAAGCGTGCCGGATGACGTATAGAAATTCCTTCTCTCTCCACTGTGTTCCATCCTGATGCTGCCGCATCTAACAAAATATCTACTAAATGATCATCTAATAAATTTACTTCATCTACATATAATAACCCACGATGTGCTTTAGCTAATAAACCTGGTTCGAAAGATTTGACACCTTCTACTAAAGCTTTTTCCATATCTATAGTACCACATAATCTATCTTCTGTAGCACCTAAGGGCAAATCAACCATGGGTACCTTTATATATTCAATAACTAAGGGTTCCTGATTAGCTATTTTTTTTTGTACATCTGTGCTCATCAGTTCTGGATCCGAAGGATGAGAGTTAAATAAGTCGCCTTTCACTACTGGTATCGAAGGTAAGATATCAATTAATGCTCTTATGGTGGTCGTTTTTCCTGTACCACGATCTCCCATAATCATGACTCCACCAATTTTTGGGTCGATCACGTTAAGCAATAAAGCTAATTTCATCTCTTCTTGTCCAACAATGGCTGTAAAAGGAAAAATGGGTTGTGTTTGCATATATTTGCCTAGATTTGCCTATATTATTTACCTATACAAAATTGGCTAAAAATTGCATTAAGAGTTGATGCATTCACATCATTTTCATCTAAACATTGAATCGCATTTTTTAGGTGCCAACTGATAATTTCTAAAGGATAACCCTCATCAAGAGCACTTTGTAGATTGCACAAATGTTGTTTGGCTTGTTGTAATAATTGACTTTGTCGTTCATTTATATAAATACCATCTAATTGAAATAGTTGCGTTGCCTGTTGCCAAATAAGTTGTTTTAGTTGTGATAGATTGGTAGCATAAAGTGCAGAAACTTTGACTGTGGGGTAAGAAGTGTGGTCTAGAACGTGGTCTAGAACATCGGAAGAATCAACATCGATTTTATTGTATACAACCAGTAGTGGTTTTGAATTAAGTAAATAAGGGGGAATTGGTAGATTTGGTGAAGTAGCATCAATAATCCATAAAATAAGATCACATTGCTTTGCTATTTGTTGTGCTTTAGCCATAGCTTTTGTTTCAATCTCAGAAGATGCTTCTTTTAAACCAGCCGTATCAAAAAAACGGAAACATATTTGTTGCCATTGAAGGGTGGCCTCCACCACATCAGTTGTAGTTCCGGCAATTGGCGTAACAATAGATCGTTCCTCACCAATTAAAGCATTAAATAAAGTAGATTTGCCCGCATTAGCTGGACCTAAAAGAGCTACTTGGATACCATAACGATAGAATTTTGAAGGTGTATTAAGTAAATTTTGAATTTGATTGATGATGTTCGTTAGAGAATTAATGAAAGAGTTAAAAACAAAAGTATTATCTAGATCAAAATCCAGATGAGCTTCTATTTGAGCTAATAATTGAATAAGTTCAGATCGTACTTGATGCAGTTGTGTGGATAAAGCGCCACGTAGATTAGATAGCGCTTTTTTTGCCATAGCAACACTAGGAGCATGAATTAATTCTAAAACGGATTCAGCTTGAGTTAAAGTTAGACGTCCATTGATAAATGCTCGTAAAGTAAATTCGCCGGGTTTAGCTAGTCGTGCTCCTCGATTGATAAGCAATTGTAAAATGGTCTGTGCTACCACAACCCCTCCATGCGCATGAATTTCTACAACATCTTGGCGTGTATAAGAACGAGGAGCTAGCATGGGTAAAACAAGCACTTCATCAATAAGTTGGTTTTGGTCATCCTGAACATATGTATGAATAATTCGATGAGAATGCCAATGATTTTTTTTAACACAAATGGATTTAGCTAAACGTATCGCTTCATTACCTGAAAGTCGAATGATAGCTACGCTAGAAGGTGCCAAATAAGTAGCAATAGCTACTATAGTATCTTGTATGAATACATTAGCTAAAGTCATAAATGTAAAGGGAATAGGGTTACATACAGGGCGATTGGTGCAAGTAAAGATGTATGCTCATGAATACAAGTGCATACATTTTGTAAGAACAGATAGAAATGATGTACCTATTGTAGCAGAACGCCATTGTGTATTGCAGACCAATCTATGCACGAAAATTGGTAGCAGTCATTCTAATTGTGTAAGTACAGTTGAACATTTGATGGCTGCATTAACATTGAATGGGATTGAAAAAGTAAGAATTGAGTTAAGTGGTGAAGAAGTACCTATTTTAGATGGTTCAGCCATCATCTGGAGTAGGATGATTGAAGATGCAATAGATAGAGAAGATAAGAAAGATAGAGAAGATAAGAAAGCAAATAGGAAAAGACAAAGTCAAAGTATGAAACTCGTTCAAAGAGTAGATAGTTTTGTTTTGCTCTGGGCACATCAAGATACTCAAATCCATGCCAGTATTGAGTTTGGAGCCTGGTATGAATCCTATCATTATACTGGTCAAAAAGAACAAATTTTAGGTGCGCGTAGTTTTGTATTAGAAGAGTGGATTGAAGCATTAAAACAAAATGACAGAATCTTAGGGGCTCAATTAACGAATGGATTAGTTAAAACAAACAAAGGGTGGAGAAATGGGCCATTAAGATGGGAAAACGAAGCAGCAAGACATAAAGTGTTAGATTTGATAGGGGATTTAAGTTTAGCCCATCTATCTCAAAAACATATGATGATTAGTTATAAAAGTGGTCATTCCTTACATATAGCTATGACGCAAATCATATAAAAAATCATAGAAAAAAGAAGATGAAATTTAACACAATACATCCAACAATACATCCAACAGCGTTAGTGCATCCTGGAGCTCAAATTGGAAAAAATGTTAGCATAGGAGCTTACAGTGTCGTAGGTGCGTATGTCTGGATAGGAGATGATACAAAGATAGGTTCACATGTAATGATTGATGGGAAAACATATATAGGCAAAGCCAATCAGATTATGTGTTTTTGCGCCATAGGTGTTGTGCCACAAGATTTAAAATATAAGCATGAAGGAATGACGTATATAGGAAATGGAAATTTTATAAGAGAATATGTCAGCATTCATCGTGCAACAAAAGGAGTAACATACATAGGAAATGAAAATTTATTAATGGCTTACACACATATAGCGCATGATTGTCAAATATCTGATCACGTAATCTTAGTGAATGGTGTGAATTTAGGAGGTCATGTAAGAATAGGACGCTATGCAGTAATCGGAGGATTAACGGGTTTACATCAATTTGTAGAGATAGGGAGATTAAGTATGATTGCAGGCATGAGTAGGATTGATAGAGATGTACCACCTTATATGATTGCAGAAGGAAATCCGGCAAGGTTAAGAGGCATCAATCTAGTGGGATTGACCAGGAGAAAGGTAGAAGAAGCACACAAGTCAGCGTTGAAAAAAATGTGGATGAAGATGAAAAAAAGAGAAGGAATAGAAGGAATAGAGAAGATAAACGATGACTATGTGAGACAAGTTCAGA